CTAATAATGGATCAGATCCCACCAATATTAATCCATTTTATCCCAGTTATTCCAAGGCAAGGATTCAACAATCACTTAAACAAAATCACGGAACTATTAGTACGTTATTGAATAGAAATAAGGAATGTCAATTTTTGCTAATTTTGTCATCATCTAATTGTTTTCGAATGGATGCATTAAATCATGTAAAAGATCACAATGTAATAAAAGAATCAATTAAAAGAGATCCTATAATTTCAATTCAAAATTCGTTGGGCCCATTAGGAACAGCCCTTCAAATTGCAAATTTTGATTTATTAAACCATTTCAATTTAATAACTCATAATCAGATCTCCATAACTAAATATTTGAAACTTGACAATTTAAAAGAGACTTTTCAAGTACTTAAATATTATTTAATGGATGAAACCGGGAGAATTGTTAATCCCGATCCATGCAGTAAGAGTGTTTTGAATCCATTCACTTTGAATTGGTATTTTCTCCATTATAATTATCATCCTAATGATTGTGAATCTTTCTTCACAATAATTAGACTGGGACAATTTATTTGTGAAAATGTATGTATTGCCAAAAGCGGACCACATCTAAAATCGGGTCAAGTTATAATTGTTCACATTGACTCTGTAGTAATAAGATCGGCTAAGCCTTATTTAGCCACGCCAGGAGCAACCGTTCATGGCCATTATGGAGAAATCCTTTACGAAGGAGCTACATTAGTTACATTTATATATGAAAAATCGCGATCTGGTGATATAACGCAGGGTCTTCCAAAAGTGGAACAAGTGTTAGAAGTACGTTCAATTGATTCAATATCGATAAACCTAGAAAAGAGAGTTGAGGGTTGGAACGAGTGTATAACAAGAATTTTTGGAATTCCTTGGAGATTCTTGATTGGTGCTGAGTTAACTATCGTGCAAAGTCGTATCTCTTTGGTTAATAAGATCCAAAAAGTTTATCGATCTCAAGGGGTGCAGATCCATAATAGGCATATAGAAATTATTGTACGGCAAATAACATCAAAAGTATTGGTTTCAGAAGATGGAATGTCTAATGTTTTTTCACCCGGAGAACTAATTGGATTGTTCCGAGCAGAACGAACGGGACGCGCTTTGGAAGAAGCCATCTGTTACCGACCCATATTATTGGGAATAACGCGAGCATCTCTGAATACTCAAAGTTTCATATCCGAGGCGAGTTTTCAAGAAACTGCTCGCGTTTTAGCAAAAGCTGCTCTCCGCGGTCGTATCGATTGGTTGAAAGGCCTAAAAGAAAATGTTGTTCTAGGCGGTATGATACCCGTCGGTACCGGATTCAAAAGATTCGTGCAAGGCTCAAGGAAACATAAAAAGATGCCTTTGAACAGCAAAAATAAGAATTTATTCGAGGGGGAATTTAGAGATAGAGATTTTTTATTCCACCAGAGAGAGTTATTTGATTCTTGCATTTCAAGAAATTTCTATGATACATCAGAATAAGCATTTCTAGGATTTAATGATTCCTAAGAGCGGATTCATCCTTTTATTTTATTTTAATTAATCGTGGTCCTGTGATTTGTTTCATGTGATTTATTAATAGTAATAAAGAAAATAAGGAATAGAATGAAATTAATTGCTTGGATCGTATATCAACATCCAATCTCCGGGAAAAGATAAGGTTCCATCGGAACAATTATTTATTTCAGGGTACCCCCTCTCTCTCTTTCTTTTTCAAACAAAGAAAGAGAGAGAGAGGAAGTGTGGGTAAAAATGATAAAAAGATATTGGAACATTAATTTAGAAGAGATGATGAAAGCGGGAGTTCATTTTGGTCATGGTACTAGAAAATGGAACCCAAGAATGGCCCCTTATATCTCTGCAAAATGTAAAGGTATTCATATTACAAATCTTACTAGAACTGCTCGTTTTTTATCAGAAGCTTGTGATTTAGTTTTTGATGCAGCAAGCAAGAGAAAACAATTCTTAATTGTTGGTACCAAAAATAAAGCAGCGGATTCAGTAGCCCGGGCTGCAATAAAGGCTCGGTGTCATTATGTTAATAAAAAATGGCTCGGCGGTATTTTAACGAATTGGTCTACTACAGAAACTAGACTTAAAAAGTTCAGGGACTTGAGAATGGAACAAAAGACCGGTAGACTCAACCGTCTTCCGAAAGGAGATGGGACTCGATTGAAGAGACAGTTAGCTCACTTGCAAACATATCTGGGTGGGATTAAATATATGACAGGGTTACCCGATATTGTAATACTCGTTGATCAGCAAGAAGAATATACGGCTCTTCGGGAATGTATCACTTTGGGAATTCCAACCATTTGTTTAATTGATACAAACTGTGACCCGGATCTCGCAGATATTTCGATTCCAGCGAATGATGACGCTATAGCTTCAATCCGATTAATTCTTAATAAATTAGTATTTGCAATTTGTGAGGGTCGTTCTAGCTATATACGAAATTCCTGATTAATAATAAGATAGATTAATAATAAGATAAAGAAATTATTTTGTGAACTCCATATATTTATGGATATATAATCGGTTACTATTTGTCAATCGTGCAAAAGAGATAAAAATAACTAGCTATATTATGTGATTTGTTGGTATTTAAAATATACAATTTTAGTAGTCAAATAAAAAAAACGATGGTTGAATCAAAATAATTCCTTTTAAAGTTTTCTTTCAGGGGGTAGTATGAATGTTCTATCATGTTCCATCAACATCCTAAAAGGGTTATATGATATATCTGGTGTGGAAGTAGGCCAGCATTTCTATTGGAAAATAGGAGGTTTCCAAGTACACGCCCAAGTACTTATTACTTCTTGGGTTGTAATTGCTATCTTATTAGGTTCAGCCGTTGTAACTGTTCGGAACCCCCAAACCATTCCAACTGGCGGTCAGAATTTCTTCGAATATATCCTTGAATTCATTCGAGATGTGAGCCAAACTCAGATCGGAGAGGAATACGGCCCATGGGTCCCCTTTATTGGAACGATGTTTCTATTTATTTTTGTTTCTAATTGGGCGGGTGCACTTTTACCTTGGAAGATTATAGAGTTACCTCATGGGGAGTTAGCTGCACCTACGAATGATATAAATACTACCGTTGCTTTAGCTTTACTTACGTCAATAGCCTATTTTTATGCGGGCCTTAGCAAAAAAGGATTAGGTTATTTCAGTAAATACATTCAACCAACTCCAATTCTTTTACCCATTAACATTTTAGAAGATTTCACAAAACCCTTATCACTTAGCTTTCGACTTTTCGGAAATATATTAGCGGATGAATTAGTAGTTGTTGTTCTTGTTTCTTTAGTACCTTCAGTGGTTCCTATACCTGTCATGTTCCTTGGGTTATTTACAAGTGGTATTCAAGCTCTTATTTTTGCAACTTTAGCTGCGGCTTATATAGGCGAATCCATTGAGGGGCATCATTAACGAATTTTGTTTTGAAATAGACTTTTTTATCTTATAGTCTAAGGCAATCTATTCTTGTTCAAGATAATCTACTTATACTTAGTGAACAGAAATATACACATAAATAGAAAAAAAGTTTATAACGATCTAAAGGAATAGTAAAAACAAAAAGGAAAGAAATATAAAAGAGTTTTGTCCTAAACGATCTTTTTCCTAGAATTCGTTTGAATCATTTATACCCTCGTCCAATCAATTTTTTTTTTGGCTTGATTATTTTGTTCATTCAATTCCAATCCAATTTTAGGAGTCATAATCTGAATAAGAGTTGTTTCCAACATGTGATTAAAAAAAGGGGTTTTCTATAGAGATAGAGCTATTTCACTCGGTTTTATTCAATTCAATAGATTGACTAATAATAAAATATTAATAAATTAAAAAAAAAAATAATAAAAGAACTTACAAGAAAACAAAGACTTATATTTCTATCAAGAAAATAAAGACTTATATTTATATCAAGAAAACAAAGACTTATATTTCTATGCAATGATTCAGACTAATGAATTTGTCCATTTAGATTGATTGTATCCAAGTGGGATAATGATAAGGAAGAGAATAAAAAAAAATGAGATTCAGAAAAAATGGATTATTATTATTTACAAGAGTGAAATCAAACTAAGTTTATGGAATATATATATAAATAATGGAATAATGGCTATAACTCAATTTTCTTTTTGTGAATATTTCAGCATCTAAAAATTTATTTTAGAATCCGATTGAATTTAAGATACGAATAGTTGGTTTACGTTATGGAAGAAAGACGTGTATATGCAATATTAACTATTTATATAGTTAGATATTCGTTAAAAGATAGGTCGTCTAAAAGATATATCTAATCTGCCCTGGAGATTTCGATAGGGATTTCACTAAAAATCCTTCCTTTTCGTTTGGAACTGGGAATTCAATATTGAATAATTAAATAAAGAGATTAAATCAAGAAAAAGAATGAATAGTTCGAAATTTATTGGTTGATTGTATCATTAACCATTTTTTTTTGGTTCGAGGAACTTATCATGAATCCATTGATTTCTGCCGCTTCCGTTATTGCTGCTGGGTTGGCTGTTGGGCTTGCTTCTATTGGACCTGGGGTTGGTCAAGGTACTGCCGCGGGGCAAGCTGTAGAAGGTATCGCAAGACAACCCGAGGCAGAGGGAAAAATACGAGGTACTTTATTGCTTAGTCTGGCTTTTATGGAAGCTTTAACAATTTATGGATTAGTTGTAGCCTTAGCACTTTTATTTGCGAATCCTTTTGTTTAATCAAACGTATTTTTTTTATTGCCTTGTACTTGCTGCTTGTTTTTTCGAATTCTACCAAGATTTCATTCCTAAAATTACTTATTTATTTTTATTTGGACAATAACCTACCACGGGAAGGACTCATTTGAGGATGAGGAATTAGTATACTAATTCGCTTTCTTCCTTCCCTCTTCTTAGTCCAATGGAACCCCCTCTTTTTTTTTCAAGGGAATGTTGGAACAGTCTATATTATTAACACGCTACCTGATAGCGAATTTGAAACGAAATTTTAATAAGA